AAGTCCGAGGACCTTTAGTACCGTACCCTACCCCCGAACCAGCAGCCTTCGCGCCAAGCAAGACCGCCCTTGTCCCTTTCCTTTCTCCATTCCGCCCCCTTCTTTCTTCCAATAGAGTCTAAGGCAAAGCAAAAGGGGTTCGTATGCCTACTTTACCTACTTGAGGGAACGAACTTTGTTTCGTTTCCGGACTTATGGATTGGATTCAGTCAGCGTCACGACATAGTCAAGAAGGAGTGGCGCTTTGGTTACCGGCGAACGCTTCCAAAGGCGACCCTCTCGAGTTTCCGGCTGTTTCCTAGATTGAAGTAGCCTTTCGTCGCCCTACCAAACGAAAGAAGTCACTATCAAACAGCCCCCCCAACTAGTCGTATGGGGTGGGGTGCTTGTGGTAAGCTGCCTTGGATATGAGGAATTCCTAAAAAAAGGTATTTGACGAAGATCTTTCTATCAATAGATAGGATTTAGTGTTCGATATAGGGGATAGGATCCATCTGCTCTCTCTCAAAAAAATGGGGAGGGGGCAGATATAACGATATACAAAAAATCGGGAGATGATAAAGGATGCATAGACATCTAAGGGGATGCCTATTCTATTCCTCTTTTTTTTTTTTTATAAGGCGGAATGCCCGCCAAGTTCAGATAAGGGAATGCTTTCCCCAACCATTAAGGGAAAGGCTCGACGAAGGGAGGGGGAAGGAAAACGCTTTCGGAGATAGAGATTTTATTTGTTTTTCATCGAAAACGAAGAAGGCCGAGGATGGCCTACGGTGCGTATTATCTGAGGGGAACACGCTTTTTCGACCGCGGTAGTATGATTGCCGGGCCCTCTCCTCGTTCCGCCCGCTGGCCTATTGGGATAGCAGCCTTCGGGCTTTGCCTGCCTTTTTTTTTAATTCCGGCTCGGCCCGGGAAAGCGCTGGCAACAACAGAAAGGAAGGGGTCCATGTAGCTGCTGCGCCCGCCCCCTTCTGGGCAGCAGGTTCGGCATCTACTAGAAAAGAGAGAATCCGCTTCAGATAACCACTCCTCTGCTAGGCAGCGTGTGGAATGGCCGAGAGCGGACCTTTTTGGATATATAATCCAAGTCGAGAGTGGAGTTACGGGAACAGCCGTCTGATGGAAAACTACTTTCACGTTCGGTTCAGAGAGCACTTTTTTCGTTGAGAATTCCTCGTTCCCTTTCGTGTAAATTCCCCTGCAACGAATTAAAAACTTGCGGGGCCCTATCTATTTCCCTCTCTCGAGCCCCGAAGAAAACCCCCTCCCCTTCGGACTCCACATCTCTTTTGACTCTATATATGTGGGCACCTGATATCTATGAGGGTTCACCCACCCCGGTTACAGCATTCCTTTCTATTGCGCCTAAAATATCTATTTCTGCAAATATTTCACGTGTTTCTATTTATGGTTCCTATGGAGCTACATTGCAACAAATCTTCTTTTTCTGCAGCATTGCTTCTATGATCTTAGGAGCACTGGCCGCCATGGCCCAAACGAAAGTAAAAAGACCTCTAGCTCATAGTTCAATTGGACATGTAGGTTATATTCGTACAGGTTTATCATGTGGAACCATAGAAGGAATTCAATCACTACTAATTGGTATCTTTATTTATGCATTAATGACGATAGATGCATTCGCCATAGTTTTAGCATTACGGCAAACCCGTGTCAAATATATAGCGGATTTGGGCGCTCTAGCCAAAACGAATCCTATTTCGGCTATTACCTTCTCCATTACTATGTTCTCATACGCAGGAATACCCCCGTTAGCCGGCTTTTGTAGCAAATTCTATTTGTTCTTCGCCGCTTTGGGTTGTGGGGCTTACTTCCTAGCCCCAGTGGGAGTAGTGACTAGCGTTATAGGTCGTTGGGCGGCCGGAAGGTTGCCACGAGTAAGTCAGTTTGGGGGACCGAAGGGTGCACCGGGCACGTAGCTTATCGAATCCAGTTGCGACACGGATGGGAATGCATGCTACGAAAGATAGAGTCGAGTCTGATACATCAAACGTCTAGTCAATATCCTTCTATGAGTCCACAATCACTACACGAGATGAACCTTGGTTTGGTGAATTGAAGTTGACCTTAGGTGTAATAGGGACTACCAGTTACTGTGCGCGATCGTATACTGAGGTGCTCCCCGCCGGTTGTTGGAACGACGCAAGATGAAGGGCCAAAAAGTACAGTATAAATAGGGGGTTACAAATTCTCCATCTCATTGGGGGCGGAAAACGAATAGACATCTCGATGTGATACAGCCTTTTCTATTTTAGTTGGTAAAGAACGGCGAAGTCCATCCGAACCGTCCAATGAAGAATAAAGAGGAGAGAAAAGCGCCAATGGCACGCGAAGCGAATGCGGAACGGGCACGGAGAAAAATAAGTGTGGAGGAGAAGCAGCCGAGCTCATTCCCTTCGCTTCCTGGGCCCAAAGCAGTGAAGTCTTTCCTGGCCAAATCAAGGATTTGGGGCTTCTTGCTACGCATATAAAAAAATCCATTTTTTCTTTTAGTAATATATATATGAATAGAAAGATAGATCCATCCAGATTTTTATATCTAAAAAAGAATCGATTTCATTCAACGTTTGATTCAAAGAACTGCGCTTAGCCCCCCCGCTCATGAAACGGCTCTGCTGCAATGGATGGCAGAGGGTCCGTAGTACCAAAAGTGCTGGAGTGATCCAGTAGCCGGGAAGGGGCCTAGAAGTGCCTACTACTATACCACACTACACTTGGCTCTACACATTTACAGAGCTAACCCAGAGCTAAGGGGGCTTCAATCCTTATTCCTTATCCCCCCTTATTCAGGGGGAAGAGTAGAGCCTCGAGAAGCACTGTTGAGAGGAAGAACCTTGGCTCCTCTTCATTCTCTACAGGGTTCCAACCCTTTCTTCAACATTAGGTGAGGGCAGAGATGGAAGAGATCGAACACGGGCAAGCTCGCTTTCCTTTTTGGGGATGGAGAAAGTGGACAAAACAGACTCGCATTTCCCCGTCGGGTTCCTTTTTCGTCTCGCATTTCTCATAGAACAAATATGGGAAAAGAATCATATTGAAAACGTTCCTAACCGTAGAGCCGTGCATTGTAAGTGATCCGAACCCGCCCGGAGTGAGCCTCCCATAGAGGCAAGTGAAGTTGGTGAGCCGTATGATGGGCAACTATCTCCTGCGGTTCGGAGAGGACTCAGCTGTTAGTTAGAACCCCCTTGGTTTCGGGGTGGACCCTTTCACTCTATTTTATTATATACGCTTAGCGAAAAGAATGTTTTTTGATACACCTAGGACATGGATTCTATATGAACCAATGGATCGTGACAAGTCGTTACTACTAGCAATGACTTCCTCTTTCATTACTTCATCCTTTTCATATCCCTCTCCCTTGTTCTCAGTTACTCATCAAATGGCACTCAGTTCATATCTTTAAGTTCGATCATTGACAAGGTTCAAAGAAAGGGTGGCCATTGAAAAATAATCGATTCCAAACCACAATGCATCACCTGAAATTGCTAATGTAATATAGTATTCGACAACATTCTTCAAATCTAGCTACGTTTTTTCAGACGGAAGGCCGCCCTACTAAAGATAAGGGATTCAAGCCGTATTAGTTTTGATTAGCTGTCCGGAGTAAGTATTGGCTGTTGGCATGTCCGAGCTAAGATTGGTTGAGGCGGGTAAAGACGGTTGCGTAGCTTACTTGGTAAAGGACTTCTTTAGTTTAGCGGTCATGGATCGATTCTAGGTGGTTAACTTGTATACCCGAGTTCACGTTCTGATCTAGCAAATCTACTTTTCCCATAGTTTTGGACAAGACAGGTGGGAACCTGGAGGTAAAGCCTCTGTTAAAGCAATCGGGCAAATGCTAGTATACTAGCTTACTAGCTTTAGTAGCTTGTGTACTAGCCTGTTAAAGGAAGCAGGGGTACGCGGATTTGGGATGCTAACTAAGTAGACGCGTAAGCGAGGTGCGAAAGCAGGCGGGCAACAAGTGGATCGGGCTACCGGTTTATTTGCTCGTTAGGCTTTCCTGTTCGAGCAGGCATAGGAACAGTTAAGCCAGCATAGAGCAAAGCTCAACCAATGGGCTATTTGCTATAGTTCAAAGCCCTGTTCATAGAAGGTCCGGAGACATGAGAAGGTGGTTTACTTACTTGCTGCTTTTAAGAGTCTAGCTGCTGTTCCAAAGCTTTCATGCGGGAGAACGAGATGCGAACAAGGGGCAAAGGAGCAGATCAGGTTGTTTACTTACTTTTGTACTAGCGTGAGGCGTTAAAGGAGTACTTTATTTGGGCTGCTAAGTAGAAGTAGAAGCTATAGGCGAAGGCTTTCGCGCCTTGCTGTTAAGTAAGGTGGAAGCTAGCTACTTGCTTGTTAAAGGTGCTTGCCCGCGGCTATTCGTAGATCTCCCTATAGCCGATTGTGTTACTTTCAATCCTTAGTATTAGTAGCGGGTATTAGGTGAGAGGGCGCCTATCTCATAGCTGTTACTGTGCTTTCCGGATACCTTTCCATGCTTTAACAAGCCAGCTACGCACCTTGCGCTTAAAAGCAAGTAGCTTTTATTTGGGAATAGGCTGTAAGTAAAGTAGTATGAGTTGAAGTGAAGGGCGCTAGTAAGTAATAATAAGTAGAGCGGAAGACTGTTGGCTGAACAAAAGACGTATGACTTGAGAAAGTAAGATCTCCGATCGGTTGTCGGGAAAAGGAGCTCCTATGGTACTTTAGAATAAGAATAATAGGGACTAATAGGAGAATGCAAATAATAGGTCCTTTTAGCCAAATCCAGGCGTAGCTAGGCAGCTACTCTCTAGCTTCCAGCTATTCTTCCGGACTTGAAGCCAAGTAAAGGCAGCTTGCTGTTGAGTTATAGTCTTGGACTTAGGCGGGGAACCTCAGTTAAACAAACTAGTAATCTAATCAGTCATCTAATCTTAGGCTTCGCTACCTGACTTATCAGCCAGCAAGTAAACAACCTTAACCCCCCGTAAGGAGTTGGCAGCGTTTCGAGCTAGGAGTTGAACCAAGGCCGCTATTCCGGACTTAGAGATAGTAGTTCCCAAGTATGATATGAAATAGGAAGGAATAGAGTAAAGGCCTTGTCCTACTCTAATACAAGTAAGTAGCTAACGCTACCTTAATCCCCTGAAGTAAGGATTCTGAAGCTCAGGAGCAAGAGTAACTGTAGTTGCGGGCCGTAACTGCGGGCAGTTCGAGTTCTAGTTCTTTACAAGACAGATGGGAACTGTAGCTAACAAGTGTGCCCTGAGTGGAATCCTACTTATACTCTTTCTACTATATTGGCAGGACGGGTGCCAAGTTATTAGTAGCTAGGCAGCTAAGCCAGTAGTAGCTCAGTTCAGGTCAGGGCATGAAGCTACAGGTTCTATTTGCGGTCGTGAGACAGAGGTCAGAGGCAACTTGTTATATAGGTAGCCGTGCGTGTTAATAGATCTTCTTCTATACTAGTAGTAGCAGTAGTGGGTGAATCGCTTTCTTAGGTAAGGTTTAGTTTCTTTATTAGAAGGATAAGCACGGTTATTGCTCTTTGTCCCAACATTCCGCCGGGGTAGGCTACTAACTTGCTCGTTAGAAGTAGTTAACGAACGGAAATAAGGCCATTTGATGTCTATAAGTGAAGATTGGATGGATGCCCGCTCCTTGGGTATGCTTTCAAAAGGGCTTTTTTCATACGTGCCGGTGTTCGTGGTCTGTTGGTTTTTCTGTTCTCGTGGGGGAAGGCGGGATTGGCGCATCTACAAGTTGAGAGTGTGCTCGGGCAAGTGGGCTAACCAGAACTACTAGTAACGGGATTTGCCTGCAATACGAGTAAGGGGAACTCTTGTTCGAGAACTTTAGCTAGGTTAGCTAGCTCAGCTTCTCCTATGGCTATTTGGATTAAGGAAGTAGGGTAATGCGCGGACAAAGAAGGCCTAATAAATGGTGAGTCGAATCAGGCGTGGCTGCCGTTCCAAGGCTTTTATGCCGCCGTTCAGGCCTTATTTAAGATAGGAGAATGAGGTTAAAGCCGGCTTTTGCCTAAGGCGAGTAGCAGACTCTGGTTTCAGTGCACGTGTGGAAGGCAACTCTGTTTAGCCAGCAAGCATAGCCCCTTACTATTAATGCTAATCCATTAGTTCTAGCTCGAAGTTTGCCCTTAGTTGTCTCGAAGTTAGCTGCTTGGCATGAGGCAGTCTTAGTGAGTAGCTTGGCTTGCTCATGCGGAAAGAAAGTAACCAGGGAATTCATATACTAATCCAGCTCGAGAAGCGATCGGGAGTTCAAGCAGATGTTAAATTAGGGTGAGGTTTACTATTCTAGTCTACAGGCTAAACGAAATCCTGAGTATCGACTGTCGTGTGAGTCTCGACCAATGTGTAGCTGCGGCTATAAGTAACGGCATTCCCCGTTAAGATAACAGGATTCAAGCTTGCTTGTGTGTACGTGCTTGTTATAGGTAGATGTAGATGTGAAGGTGCCTAAGGAACCGCCCTAAAATACGTTGTTAGAGGCGTTGGCTATTCGTAGATCTGTTATACAGGCGATTTAGCTACTTTCAATCCTTAGTTTCAACTCTTCAGTGAGTCTTGCTATCCCCCAGTCGTAACTCTACCTTGTGGACTCTAACAAGCTCTCTTCGCTTCTCCCCTGGCTTAAACAAGCCAGTAGCTAACCCCCTCTAACAAGCAGGCGAACCACCTCGTGTTGTTAGTTCGCTCTCATGGACCGATTGTGCTACTTTCAACTCTGAGTAGCGGGGGGGGATACCTGCAGAACCGTTTAATTGTGGAACAAGCTACGCACGTTACATGTCCTTTAAAGCTACCATTAAGGAGATAGGAGAACGGCACTAGCGTGTTAAAGGGTACTTATTAATGTGGGAAAAAGACGTATGAAAATCGTATGAATCGGGAGCTAAAATGCATGACAAAAGAGGAAATAATACCTCGAGAAGCTGATGCCAGAACTGCTGTAGCTAGCCTAGGAGTTCTGTTGTTAGGGGGAGTTGATGTCTAGAGAACTATTCTTATAGGACCGGACTAGGGAACAACTATCCAAACACCCTTTTAACAAGCAAGCTACGCACCTCGGGGTGAGGTGCGAAGCTAGTTCCCGAGTAAGTAGCTAAAGCAAGAGGGCAATCAAGCAAGCGATCGTAGGTACACAAAGTAATTTGTTATGTAAGCAGATTGGTGTGGAACTAGATCCTCTGCTAGAGTAACAGTTGTTGTGTAGCCAGGTTCACCTGCCCAATGCCAATGATACGAAGAGCTAGCTTTGCTACCCGAAAAGTCTACTTGCTTGCGGGACCCTTTCGTTTTCTAGTTTGCTTGTACTTTTAGTTTGAACAGATATTATGTTAGTGTTCAGTGTACCTTAGTACAAGGTCGAAAAGAAAAAAGAAAGACAAGAAAATAATATAAAAAATATATAATAATAAAAGAATTGCTTAAAAAACTCATGGGCTGAGTGTTATACATGCGAGTCTTAAGCGTCAACAAGAAG